ACGAGCTAGGACACGAGTAGAGGCTGTGAATGTTATTTCCTACTAGTCAAAAAATACATCAAAATAATCAAAAGAAGTTCTTTAGGGGTTCTTTATTATACACTACATTTTGATTCCGCCAATTGAACACAATCAAGTCTAGATGATACAACGAAAAAAAGAGGATGGGTAGAAAAACTTATTAGATACCATTGACTCTGGTATCTAATAAGTTCTACCTACTATTGGATTTGAACCAATGACTCCCGCCGTATGAAAGCAATACTCTAACCACTGAGTTAAGTAGGTTATTTATCATCACAAAAAAGGACCCATCGCCTCGGGGATTATAGGTGGAATATTATTTCTAAGCAATACCAATCCGCTAACAGTAAACGGATCAGAGAACTATCATGTGGGATCCTATCTTGACAAGAAATTATCTATATGTTAAGATATCTATGACAAGGGCTATAGCTCAGTTAGGTAGAGCACCTCGTTTACACGTGCGCCAATGCTTTTCAAGGGAGCCCATTATGCAATGATCTTATTGAGAAATCGATGTCTTACTCCATAGATTCGAGGAAACAAGAGAACAATAGCCTGACTAATATTTGGTTCGGTTCAATTTGAGTGCGAATTCAAGTGCCAAATCAAATAGAACCCGCCATTGATTTGCTAATTGATAAGGTAAATACCCAGTCCATTCAATGCCAGGCTTAATGAGTATAAGGGACTCAAAAGAACCTCTTTTCGTCCTATGAACTTTAAGGTGTATGAAGTCTCATATTTGACTCTTGCAGCGGAGCGATAGAGATTCCATTTAACTTAGGTTGATCTAGGCCGGAGGCAGACCTAAGTCAAGGTAACCCTTCTTTGAAACACTTTGGTATTGTTCCTAGATCAGAATACAAATGATGAATCACAGAGCACATGGAGCCATCTTATTATCTTCCTGTAAAGAAAAAATATGGTGGACTAACTGATCTTTACATCAATCAGTTGATGAAAGAGCCCAATGCAACAAAATGCATGTTGGGTCTTTGAAACAGTTCGAATCATTTCGATAATAATCAGTTTGATCTGTTTTACCGAGAAGGTCTACGGTTCGAGTCCGTATAGCCCTAACACATTCCATTTTTTTATAGACATTTTAGTTTAGTATAGTTTTCATTTCCTCATTAGTACTTGTTTATGGATTAACCGGTTCCTTTGTTCATAGAAATGAAAGCATTACCATATGCTCATGTGAATACATAGGGACAGGAAAATAAAAACAATAATTCATTCCAATGGATGAATTACATATGATATGACTTTTTTCTTGTCCATGATCAAAGAGTTACTGATATACTTTTGTTTTTGTTTTGGTATACCCAATCTCAGTCAATTTATGAAGTGAAAATCATGACAGGATCCTGTCTAAAAACTTCATCCCGGCCCAACTAAATCGAATCCTAAGTTACACGGATCTAGTACCTATTCTTTTCTTGGACTTGTATTTGTGGAAGTCCCCCGACTTCGACTAATTGCTTTTTGGCCGAACAACAACCCAACTTGGTTGTTTCAAATATAATGCAGAGATAATGAATTGGTCCTTAATGTATCGACGTTCCTTCTTCTATATTCTATGAGTTGGGTTGGTTTGTGGATTTGGTCTCTCGAATTGTTCGAGAATGTGTAATTCTTTCTATTAGAAGTATCTTATGTAGATCATTTATGATTCCACAGATTCTATCACTCTGCGCTATCTTTCATTATGTAGTGTAAGTTTGCTCCAAAACAAACTCCCTTTTTGTAGCGAAACCTAACCCATCGGTTGGTCTTACTAAGTTTTATTGCCGTAACAAGTATTTTTGTTCATCCCCAATCGCGGTCTTTCTTTAGTACTCGATTCTTTTTATTTCTGAGAGGGTCCGAGGCGGGGGTATAGTACAGATTCTAAGTTTCCAATTTTTTGGTTTTGGTATAGAAAGATATGAGTTGTTATATGTAAAGGTTCCTAGCAACTCAACGGATTGAATCAAATCAATAAAGTAAGGAAAATCGAAATGAAATCTAGGACAAGGAAAGGGGATAAAATATAATCGTTCGATGTATTAGATTATGTTTACGTATTCCTATCGAATCAATAGAAGCAATGATTCTCCACCTGGATTTTAATGAAAAGAATACTTCGAGTAGAATATGCTAGAAATCCCTAGCCGTTTTACCCATATGACTACTGAAACTTTTTCGTTTTGATTTGAAAAAAAGTGAAATAATATAATTTCAATTATATTATATATAAAATGAACTATAAAAACATAGTTATACTAAATACGTACGATATTATACGTACGATATTAATAGTTATACTAATACGATTACGTGCAATTACGATATTATTAGTATTATTTATTAGTATTATACTTAGTATTTGTATTTAATTGCTTTTTTAGGGAGAAACCGAGACAAAGTAAGAGAGTTTGTGTAAGAGCATCCTATATCTACACCATATCTAAATGGAATCGAAATACAA